TCGTCAAGGAACGAAAAAAGTCGCAATTTGTCTCTCCCGCCCGGCGTGTGTGCCTACCAATTCAACAAGTAGTTTTAGTTGTTGAAAGGATTCCGGTGAAAAAATGAAGAAGTACAAACAAGCAAGAAAGAATTCGATACGAAATTGCTGGTGGGTAATCTAACCAAATGATGAGGGATTCCTCGAGAAGTTAACAATTAGTTTTCATATTGAATGATTATAAATTCTTCAAGGAAGAATGGGTTTAAAACATACACGAGGAAGGTTCTGGGAGCAATATCGGTTGTGAATCTCTTACGAACCAAGAGCCGTGTGAAGTAAGAATTTCATGCACGGTTCCGAATGAGCGGAAAGATCGGAAATCTTCTTTTCGACTCTGACTCTCCTATACCAGTCGTTGCTTTTTTCTCTGTTACCTCTAAAGTAGCAGCTCCAGCTTTATTTACGCGACTCTTCGGTCTAATTTTTCCACATTTATCTAATGAGTGGCATGTCGTGGTAGGATTATTAGCTACTTTTAGCATGATATTAGGAAATCTAATTGCCGTTACTCAAATAAGCATGAAACGTATGCTAGCTTATCCCTCTATAAGCCAAATTGGATATATTATGATTGGAGTACTTGCTGCAGACCCGGAGAACGGTTACGCAAGTATGATAACTTATACGTTTATTTATATACTCATGAATCTGGGAACTTTTGCTCGTATCACCTCATTTGGTTTACGAACCGGAACTGATAATATTAGGGATTACGCGGGATTATATACGGAGGATCCTGTTCTAACATTCTCTCCGGTTTTACGTTCACCATCCCTAGGGGGTATCCCTCCACCATCCGGTTTTTTTGGTAAACTCTATCTCTTCTGGCATGGATGGAAAGCTGGTTCGTACCCATCAGTCCTGGTAGCGCTCGTCGCAAGCGTCATTTCTATCTATTATTATCTTAAAATAATTAAATTAATGTTCACTGGGAAGAATGGTAGGAGCGATGCATCGACAACTTATATACGAAATTCATTAGTTTCTCCATCAATTTCAATCTCAAAAAGTTCTGTTGAAATAGCTACGATCATTCGTGCACTAGCATCAATCCTATCGGGTATATTGATAGATCCCATTATCGGGATCACACGGAATACTTTATTCTAGACTCACTTCTTGTGATGCGAACTCTTTTTCTTTCGAATGATTTTTACTAGAAGCCGGTTCTGCTGCCCCAACTAGTCTGTCTCTGCAACTTACAAAATAGTTATATCTTCTTCGGTAATTGATCTTGACATTTTCCTATCTAGCTTGTATTTGTCTTTTCGCACCCGGAATCACTTGCTGGGAAAATGATCACCCGTCTACTGCGGGGGAGATATAAGTATTTTCGCGCGATGCACAGCTGGGGTTGGGCAGTAACAACCCATGCTGCTACATCCAAATATTTAGGCGGAAAGAGAATGCCTATCTTTCTTGCCTCTTCGTATGGTATTATTTTATTGATGCCGAAAAAGAGACTCTATGTAGGAAGAGGCAATCAACCACCCCCTTAGGATGATTGATTGCGGGCGAGAGTAGATTCGAACCCTCGGCCGTCGTCAGTATGAAGTGGAACCTTACCACTCCATGAAGAAGCAATGAGTAATGAAGAAGGTCCAGGTACTTCATCTAAACCTGACCTGAGCGGAGTCTCCCAGTTAGTAAATTTGGTAAAAAAGAGATGAAAATTCGGTTCAGCAGTTGACAGGCATAGAAATTCTTCATAAAATGGAGTTATGTTGGTGAGCGTAGCTACACCATTTCATTTCTCCCTGCTTTCGAAGAAAGGATAGACATACTAGACTCAAAATCTAGTATCGCATAGTACGTAGGTTCAAAATCCTACGCGAGGCGTACAGAGGTCTCTCATTTATGAGAGAAGTCTCTCGACTTCTTGCTTCTAACCATTGGTCGACTTCCATGCCTGTCTCCTCGAGTGAAGAGACACTGGAAATGTCTCTCCGACTCGGGAGACGAGTGGGTCCCATTGCAGAGATATGTGAGGCGGTAAGTCCCACCTCTTCTTCTTTGTCTTTCCAAACCAAGACTGGGACGGAAAATCCTAACATCCGAAAGTATTGGAGCGAGACCCAATACTCAAGGAATAGTCTTACAAATAGAAAAAATAAAAAAGAAATAGACAAAAAAGGACGACTGAGACATGAGCGCGATTCTTATAAGAAATTATAATGTAAATGAGATGAACCAGAAATCTTAGTAGTTGGTTGCTTGGTGTCTCAAAACAAAAAAGGGATGGGACTCAAAATCCCATCCCTTTTTTGTTTCCAAAGGAAAGGACTCCAAATCCTCCGAATGGGACTCGAAATTCCACCCATAAGCCCAGCCCGTAAGGGCCATTTCTTCCATCTACCTTACCGATACCTTCATCTCGATCTTGCTTGATATTGCTTAATCCTGCCTCTAAGTCAGATATGAAAACCCCCATACCCTCTAGCGGTAGAGAAAAGAAGAACCATCAGAGGGGAGGGAAAAACCGACACGTCAAAGTGAATCAGCGCAAAATTTTGTGGATCC